CTTCCTTTTTTTTCCACCAAGAGCGCTTTATGAAACTTTTTGATTCCCGAATTTGGAGTGTCCTAATTTCACGTGATTCACAGGGTTCAATTCGTCGACATTGCATGATCAAAGGTGTAGTACTGCTTGTACTTGTAGTAGCGGTCCTTATATACAATCGAAATAGGGTCGAAAGAAAAAATATCTATTTGATGGGGCTTCTTCCTAAACCTCTGCGTTCCATTGGACCCCCCAATTATACATTGAAAGAATCCTTTTGGTCTTCCAATCTCAATAGGTTGATTGTTTCGCTCCTGTATCTTCCAAAAGGGAAAAATATCTATGAGAGTTGTTTCATGGATCCGAAAGAAAGTACTTGGGTTCTTCCAATAACTAAAAAGTGTATCATGTCTGAATCTAACTGGGGTTCGCAGCGATGGAGGAATGCGATCGTAAAAAAGAGGAATTCCAGCTGTAAGATATCGAATGAAATTGCAGCTGGAATTGAGATCTCATTCAAAGAGAAAGATATCAAATATCTGGAGTTTTTTTTTGTATCCTATACGAATGATCCGATCCGCAAGGACCATGATTGGAAATTATTTGACCGCCTTTCTCCGAGTAAGAAGCGAAACATAATCAACTTGAATTCGGGACAGCTATTCGAAATTTTAGTGAAACATTTGATTTGTTATCTCATGTCTGCTTTTCGTGAAAAAAGACCAATTGATGAGGGGGGTTTCTTCAAACAACAAGGAGCTGAGGCGACTATTCAATCAAACGAGATTGAACATGTTTCCCATCTCCTCTCGAGAAACAAGGGGGGTATTTTTTTGAAAAATTGCGCTCAATTTCATATGTGGCAATTCCGCCAAGATCTCTTCGTTATTGGGGGGAAGAATCGGCACAAATCGGATTTTTTGAGGAACGTCTCGAGAGAGAATTTGATTTGGTTAGACAATGCGTGGTTGGTAAACAGGAATCGGGTTTTTAGCAAGGTACGGAATGTATCGTCAAATATTCAATATGATTCCATAAGATCCATTTTCTTTCAAGTAACGGATTCTAGCCAATCGAAAGGATTTTCTGATCAATCCATAGATCCTTTCAATTCCATTAGTAATGAGGGTTCGGAATATCACACATTGATCAATCAAACGGAGATTCAGCAACTAAAAAAAAGATCAATTCTTTTAGATACTTCCTTTCTTCAAACGGAACGAACAGAGATAAAATCAGATCGATTCTCAAAATACCTTTCCGGATATTCCTCAATGGCTCGGCTATTCCCGGAACGTGAGAAGCAGATGAATAATCATCTGCTTCCAGAAGAAATAGAAGAATTTCTTGGGAATCCTACAAGATCAATTCGTTCTTTTTTCTCTGATAGATGGTCAGAACTTCATCTGGGTTTGAATCCTACCGAGAGGTCGACTATAGATCAGAAATTGTTGAAGAAACAACAAGGTGTTTCTTTTGTCCCTTCGAGGCGATCGGAAAATAAAGAAATAGTTGATATATTCAAGATAATTACGTATTTACAAAATACCTCCTCAGTTCATTCGATTGCAGCAGATCCGGGATGGGATATGGTTCCGAAGGATGAACCGGATATGGACAGTTCCAATAAGATTTCATTCTTGAACGAAAATGCATTTTTTGATTTATTTCATCTATTCCATGATCGGAACAAGGGGGGATACAGGTTGCACCACGAGTTTGAATTAGAAGAGACATTTCAAGAAATGGCAGATCTATTCACTCTATCAATAACCGAGCCGGGTTTAGCCTATCATAATAAGGAATTTGGCTTGTCTATTGATTCCTACGGAAAATTATTGAATGAGGTATTCAACTCCGGGGATGAGTCGAAAAAGAAATCTTTATTGGTTCTACCTTCCATTTTTTATGATTTATTTTTATTGGTTCTATCTTCTATTTTTTATGATTTATTTTTATTGGTTCTACTTTCTATTTTTTATGATTTATTTTTATTGGTTCTACTTTCTATTTTTTATGAAGAGAATGAATCTTTTTATCGAAAGATAAAAAAAAAATCGGTCCGGATCTCCTGCGGGAATGATTTGGAAGATCCAAAACCAAAAATAGCGGTATTTGCTCACAACAACATAATGGAGGCGATCCATCAATATAGATTGATCCGAAATCAGATTCAAATCCAATATAGTACCTATGGGTACATAAGAAATGTATTGAATCGATTCTTTTTAATGAATCGACCCGATTGCAACTTCGCATATGGAATTCAAAAGCATCCCATAGGAATTCAAAAGCACCCAATAGGAAATGATATTCTGAATCATCTAACTATAATAATAGATAAGATCAACCAACATTTATCCAATTTGAAAAAGATTAAGAAGAAGTGGTTCGATCCTCTTATTTCTCGAACCGAGAGATCCACGAATCTGGATCCTAATGTATATAGATACAAATGTTCCAATGGAAGCAAGAATTTCCAGGAACATTTGGAGCATTTCGTTTCTGAGCAGAAACACCGTTTTCAAGTAATGTTCGATCGATTACGTATTAATCAATATTCGATTGATTGGTCCGAGGTTATCGACAAACAAGATTTGTCCAAGTCACTTCGTTTCTTTTTGTCCAAGTCACTTCTCCTTTTGTCCAAGTCGCTTCTCTTTTTATCTAAGTCACTTCCTTTTTTCGTTGTGAGTCTCGGGAATATCTCCATTCATAGGGCCGAAATCCACATCTATGAATTGAAAGGTCTGAATGATCAACCCGGCAATCAGTTGTTAGAATCAATAGGTGTTCAAATCGTTTATTTGAATAAATTGAAACCCTTCTTATTGTATGATCATGATACTTCCCAAAGATCGAAATTTTTAATCAATACAGGAACAATATTACCTTTTTTGTTCAACAAGATACAAAAGTGCATGATTGACTCATTCCGTACTAGAAAAAATCGCAAGAAATCCTTTGAGAACACGGATTCCTATTTCTCAATGATATCCCACGATCGAAACAATTGGTTGAATCCTCAGAAAAGTTCATTGATATCTTCTTTTTATAGAGCAAACAGACTTCAATTCTTGAATCATCCCCATTGCTTCTGGTTCTATTGTAACAAAGGATTCCATTTTTATGGGGAAAAGACCCGTATCCATAATTATGATTTTACATATGCACAATTCCCCAATATCTTGTGCATTCGCAACAAAAAATTTTCTTTGTGTTTCGGTAAAAAAAAACATGTTTTGGGAGAGAGAGAGACTATTTCACCAATTGAGTCACAGGTATCTGGCATATTCATACCTAACAATGTTTCACAAAGTGGTAACAAAACGTATAACTTGTACAAATCTTTCCATTTTTCAATTGGATCTGATCCATCCGTTCCTATTTACTCGATTGCAGACATTTCGGGAACACCTGTAATAGAGGAACAAATAGTCAATTTTGAAAGAACTTATTGTCAGCTTCTTTCAGATATGAATCTATCTGATTCAGAAGGGAAAAACTTGCATCACTATCTCCGTTTCAATTCAAACATGGGTTTGATTCACACTCCATGTTTTGAGAAATATGTGCCGTCCGGAAAGAGGAAAGAACTGAGTCTATGTCTAAAGAAAAACGTTGAGAAGGGGGAAGTAGGTAGAACCCTTCAACGAGATAGTGCTTTTTCAAATCTCTCAAAATGGAATTTGTTCCAAACCTATATGCCATGGTTCCTTACTTGGACGGGGTGTAAATATCTTTATTTCACCTTAAAAAACAATATTTATTTGATATTGAATATTCCCTTTCAATATTCCCTAAGTGGCAGTCAAAATTTTGTGTCCGTTTTTCATGATATGATGCATGGATCAGATATATCATGGCCAATTCCTCAGAAAAAGTGGTGGTCGATTCTTCCACAACGGAATCTGATAAGTGAGAGTTCGAGTAAGTGTTTACAGAATCTTCTTCTGTCCGAAGAAATGATTCATCGAAATAATGAGTCACCCATTCCATTGATATGGACACATCTGAGATCACCAAATGCTTGGGAGTTCCTCTATTCAATTCTTTTCCTTCTTCTTGTTGCTGGATATCTCGTTCGTACACATCTTCTCTTTGTTTTCCGAGCCTCTAGTGAGTTACAGACAGAGTTAGAAAAGATCAAATCTTTGATGATTCCATCATACATGATTGAGTTGCGAAAACTTCTGGATAGGTATCCTACATCTGAACTGAATTCTTTCTGGTTAAAGAATCTCTTTCTAGTTGCTCTGGAACAATTAGGAGATTCTCTGGAAGAAATACGGGATTCTGCTTCTGGCGGCAACATGCTATTGGGTGGTGGTCCCGCTTATGGGGTCAAATCAATACGTTCTAAGAAGAAATATTTGAATATCAATCTCATCGATCTCATCAGTATCATACCAAATCCCATCAATCGAATCACTTTTTCGAGAAATACGAGACATCTAAGTCGTACAAGTAAAGAGATCTATTCATTGATAAGAAAAAGAAAAAACGTGAACGGTGATTGGATTGATGATAAAATAGAATCCTGGGTCGCGAACAGTGATTCGATTGATGATGAAGAAAGAGAATTCTTGGTTCAGTTCTCCACCTTAACGACGGAAAAAAGGATTGATCAAATTCTATTGAGTCTGACTCATAGTGATCGTTTATCAAAGAATGACTCTGGTTATCAAATGATTGAACAACCGGGATCCATTTACTTACGATACTTAGTTGACATTCATAAAAAGTATCTAATGAATTATGAGTTCAATAGATCCTGTTTAGCAGAAAGACGGATATTCCTTGCTCATTATCAGACAATCACTTATTCACAAACCTCGTGTGGGGCTAATAGTTCTCATTTCCCATCTCATGGAAAACCCTTTTCGCTCCGCTTAGCCCTATCCCCTTCTAGGGGTATTTTAGTGATAGGTTCTATAGGAACTGGACGATCCTATTTGGTCAAATACCTAGCGACAAACTCCTATGTTCCTTTCATTACGGTATTTCCGAACAAGTTCCTG